AATTATTTATAATTTTAGAATAGTTATTCAAATTAATTGAAATTCCATTTTGAATACTTTTTTCGCGAGGAGCTGGATGAGAAGAAATTCTCATGTCCAGTTCTGGAGTAGAGATGGAATTCCGAAACAACCATCAACTATAACCCCAAAAGAACTAGATTCCGTAAACAACATAGAGGAAGAATGAAAGGAATATCTTTTCGAGGTAATCAGATTTCTTTCGGCAAATATGCTCTTCAGGCACTTGAACCTGCTTGGATCACATCTAGACAAATTGAAGCAGGTCGACGGGCAATGACACGAAATGCACGCCGTGGTGGAAAAATATGGGTCCGTATATTTCCAGACAAACCGGTTACAGTAAGACCTGCCGAAACACGTATGGGTTCGGGGAAAGGGTCCCCTGAATATTGGGTAGCTGTTGTTAAACCAGGGCGAATACTATATGAAATGGGTGGGGTAACCGAAAATATAGCTAGAAGGGCTATTTTAATAGCAGCATCAAAAATGCCTATAAGAACGCAATTTATTATTTCGGGATAAAAACACAGAACGGAGAGAAATAAGTCTTGGGGATAAAACAAAACCGCGGGTTTCTTTTTTTAGACAAAAAATATTTCTTTTATTTTATTCATCCTTTGCATCGTAAGAATATACTCAAAAATTTAATATGATTCAACCCCAGACCCATTTAAATGTAGCGGATAACAGCGGGGCTAGAGAATTGATGTGTATTCGAATCATAGGAGCTAGCAACCGTCGATATGCTCACATTGGTGACGTTATTGTTGCTGTGATCAAAGAAGCTGTACCTAACATGCCACTACAAAAATCAGAAGTAGTCCGGGCTGTAATTGTTCGTACTTGTAAAGAACTTAAACGCGACAGCGGTATGATAATACGATATGATGACAATGCTGCAGTTGTAATTGATCAAGAAGGAAATCCAAAAGGAACGCGAATTTTTGGTGCAATCCCCCGAGAATTGAGACAATTCAATTTTACCAAAATAGTTTCATTAGCTCCTGAGGTATTGTAAAATACAATGAGATGTTGATTTTTTTTATCCCCTTTTGGGGTATTTGAAAGAAATAGAAAAAGAACTTGATTCATTCGTTGAATGTGTCTCACGTATATACCTTTTTTCAATTCATATATCATCATAAATAAAAAAAAAAAAAACAAAGAAAAACATGTTGATTATATTCAAATTCGAGGAAACAAAAATTTAAGTTCATCATGAGCAGAGACACTATTGCTGAGATACTAACCTCTATACGAAACGCGGATATGGATAGAAAAAGAGTTGTTCGTATAGCATCTACGAATATTACCGAAAATATTGTTCAAATACTTCTTCGAGAAGGTTTTATCGAAAATCTCCGAAAGCATCGAGAAAAAAACAAATCTTTTTTGGTTTTAACCCTGCGACATAGAAGGAATAGGAAAAGACCATATAGAAATTTTTTAAATTTAAAACGGATCAGTAGACCCGGTCTACGAATCTATTCTAACTCTCAAGGAATCCCTAGAATTTTAGGTGGGATGGGGATTGTAATTCTTTCTACTTCTCGGGGTATAATAACAGACCGAGAGGCTCGACTAGAAGGAATCGGCGGAGAAATCTTGTGTTATATATGGTAATCCTTTTACATGGGATCCAAAACCTCTTTATCTTTGTAAAAAAAATAAAGAAAAGAGGTGAATTGTCTAATACCCTTTCTCCTCTATTAGTTAATACAAAAAGGAGGTTTTACCTGAAATGAAAGAACAAAAATGGATTCATGAAGGTTTAATTACGGAATCGCTTCCCAACGGCATGTTCCGGGTTCGTTTAGATAATGAGGATCTGATCCTAGGGTATATTTCAGGAAAGATCCGACGTAGTTTTATACGGATACTGCCGGGAGATAAAGTCAAAATTGAAGTAAGTCGTTATGATTCAACCAGAGGGCGTATAATTTATCGACTCGAAAACACGGATTCAAAAGATTAGGCGGGTTTTATGCAATATGATTCGAAATGAAAAAATGCAAGAAACTTATTTTCTACCAACAAGTAGATTGATAATGAAGATTGAGGAATGACAAATATGAAAATAAGAGCATCCGTTCGTAAAATTTGTGAAAAATGTCGCCTAATTCGCAGGCGGGGACGCATTATAGTAATTTGTCCCAACCCGAGACATAAACAAAGACAAGGCTAATCAGACTTGCTAAAGGACTCAGTGTCCAAACAAGGAATCTGTTTTGATTTGAAATGGATATATCCATATGATTCATATTTATGAGATGATAAAATATGGCAAAAGCTATGCCGAGAGTCGGTTCACGTAGGAATAGGCGTATTGGTTCGCGTAAGAGTGTACGTAAAATACCAAAAGGGATTATTCATGTTCAAGCAAGTTTCAATAATACTATTGTCACGGTTACAGATGTAAAGGGTCGCGTGGTTTCCTGGTCCTCGGCAGGTACTTGCGGCTTTAAGGGTCCGAGAAGAG